GTCCTTGTAGCTTAAACCAAAGCACGGCGCTGAAGACGCCAAGATGGATGATGCCACCACCCCCGAGGACAAAAGACTCAGTCCTAACCTTACCGTTAACTCTTGCTCAACATATACATGCAAGTATCCGCGCTCCAGTGCAAACGCCCTAAGCCCCTTACCAAGACATAAGGAGCAGGCATCAGGCACACTCACCCGCCGTAGCCTAAGACGCCCCGCCCCGCCACACCCCCACGGGTACTCAGCAGTGATTAACCTTAAGCTGATAGGCGAAAGCCTGACTTAGTTAGAGCAATCAGGGTTGGTAAATCTTGTGCCAGCCACCGCGGTCATACAAGAAACCCAAGTTAACTGTACACGGCGTAAAGAGTGGGCCTAAACTATCACACCAAACTAAGACCAAACCCTGCCCAAGCTGTCATAAGCCCAAGACACCCCTAAGTCCAACCTAAAGACGATCTTAGCACCCACGACTCATTCCACCCCACTAAAGCTAGGGTACAAACTGGGATTAGATACCCCACTATGCCTAGCCTTAAATCTTGATGCCCCCTAACACGAACATCCGCCTGAGAACTACGAGCACAAACGCTTAAAACTCTAAGGACTTGGCGGTGCCCTAAACCCACCTAGAGGAGCCTGTTCTATAATCGATAACCCACGATTCACCCGACCACTTCTTGCCAAAACAGCCTATATACCGCCGTCGCCAGCCCACCTCATGAGAGCACAGCAGTGGGCCCAACAACCCACAGCCCGCTAACAAGACAGGTCGAGGTATAGCCCATGAAGTGGAAGAAATGGGCTACATTTTCTAAAATAGAAAACCCAACGGAAGGGGGCTTGAAACCTGCCCCCAGAAGGCGGATTTAGCAGTAAAGTAGGATAACCAAGCCTTCTTTAAGTCGGTCCTAGAGCACGTACACACCGCCCGTCACCCTCCTCACAGGACCCCCAACACACTAACTAATACAACGCTAATCACTGAAGACGAGGTAAGTCGTAACAAGGTAAGTGTACCGGAAGGTGCACTTAGCACACCAGGGCGTAGCTACAACACAAAGCATTCAGCTTACACCTGAAAGATATCTGCCATCCCAGATCACCCTGAAAGCCTACCCTAGCTCCACCAACAAATCAAAAACCCACTACCTCTGCCCAACTAAAACATTATCCCCCACTCAGTATAGGCGATAGAAAAGTACAACCTGGACGCTATAGAAGCAGTACCGTAAGGGAAAGATGAAATAATAATGAAAGCCAAGCACTACATAGCAAAGATAAGCCCTTGTACCTTTTGCATCATGATCTAGCAAGAACAACCAGACAAAGCGAACTTAAGCCTGCCACCCCGAAACCCAAGCGAGCTACTCACAAGCAGCTGTCACGAGCTAACCCGTCTCTGTTGCAAAAGAGTGGGATGACTTGTTAGTAGAGGTGAAAAGCCAACCGAGCTGGGTGATAGCTGGTTGCCTGCTCAAACGAATCTAAGTTCTCCCTTAACCCCTTCCCCCCAGACAAGCCAAGCCCAAATGTAACAGTTAAGGGCTATTTAAAGGGGGTACAGCCCCTTTAAAAAAGGACACAACCTCCATCAGCGGATAACCCCCATGCACCCAACCCTGTGGGCCTTAAAGCAGCCACCCCTAAAGATTGCGTCAAAGCTCCGTCAACTAAAAACCTCAAAAATCAATGTGACTCCCTACACCCACAGCAGGCCAACCTATGATAATAGATGAGTCAATGCTAGAACGAGTAACCAGGATACCATGTCCCCCCAAGCGCCAGCCTACACACTATTAACAGCAAAACCTCAATAATAACCACCCCTCCTCACCATTGAACACACCCTGTCAATCCAACTCAGGGGCGCACACTGGAGTGATCAAAATCTACAAAAGGAACTCGGCAAACCCAAGACCCGACTGTTTACCAAAAACATAGCCTTCAGCCAAACAAGTATTGAAGGTGATGCCTGCCCAGTGACACCATGTTTAACGGCCGCGGTATCCTAACCGTGCAAAGGTAGCGCAATCAATTGTCCCATAAATCGAGACCTGTATGAATGGCTAAACGAGGTCTTAACTGTCTCCTGTAGATAATCGGTGAAACTGATCTCTCTGTGCAAAAGCAGAGATAGACACATAAGACGAGAAGACCCTGTGGAACTTCAAAATCAATAGCCACCCCACCCAACTTACTAGCCCACCCGGGCCCACTACCTAAAACACTGGCTAACATTTTTAGGTTGGGGCGACCTTGGAGAAAAACAGACCCTCCAAAAACAGGGCCAAGCCCCCTAACTAAGAGCAACCCCTCGACGTGCCAACAGCACCCAGACCCAGTAAATCTGACCAATGGACCAAGCTACCCCAGGGATAACAGCGCAATCTCCCCCAAGAGCCCTTATCGACGAGGAGGTTTACGACCTCGATGTTGGATCAGGACATCCTAGTGGTGCAGCCGCTACTAAGGGTTCGTTTGTTCAACGATTAACAGTCCTACGTGATCTGAGTTCAGACCGGAGCAATCCAGGTCGGTTTCTATCTATGACCAACCTTCCCCAGTACGAAAGGACCGGAAAGGTGGGGCCAATACTCCAAGCACGCCCTCCCCCCAAGTGATGCCCCCCACTAAATCACCAAAAGGCCACCCCCACTATCCCAACGAAAAAGGTTGCTAGTGTAGCAGAGCCAGGCAAATGCAAAAGACTTAAGCCCTTTACCTCAGAGGTTCAAATCCTCTCTCTAGCTCCTCCATGATATGACCAAACATCCCCCCCACTTACCTTATCATAACATTAACCTACATAATCCCCATCCTAATTGCCGTAGCATTCCTAACATTAATTGAACGGAAGATCCTAAGCTATATACAATCCCGAAAGGGCCCAAACATTGTTGGCCCATTCGGACTACTCCAACCCGCTGCTGATGGTGTTAAACTGTTTATCAAAGAACCAATCCGTCCTTCCACCTCTTCCCCTCTTCTATTCCTCACAACCCCAATACTAGCCCTCCTCCTTGCATTAACAATCTGAGCCCCCCTCCCCCTCCCCTTCCCCCTCGTAGACCTAAACCTAGGACTTCTCTTCCTCCTAGCAATATCTAGCCTAGCAGTTTATTCAGTCCTATGATCAGGGTGAGCCTCAAACTCAAAGTACGCCCTAATCGGTGCACTCCGAGCGGTATCACAAACCATCTCCTATGAGGTAACCCTAGCTATTATTCTCCTATCCGTAGTTATACTAAGCGGAAACTACACTCTAACCACCCTCATCGCCACACAAGAGCCCCTATACCTTGTCTTTTCCTCCTGACCCCTGGCAATAATATGATACATCTCAACACTAGCCGAAACAAACCGTTCTCCCTTCGACCTTACAGAAGGAGAATCAGAGCTTGTCTCAGGCTTCAATGTAGAATACTCCGCAGGGCCATTTGCCCTATTTTTCCTAGCCGAATACGCAAACATCATACTAATAAACACACTAACAAGCCTCCTATTTTTAAGCCCAAGCGCACTTAACCCACCCCTAGAACTCTTTCCCGTCATCCTGGCCACAAAGGCCCTACTGCTCTCTTCAAGCTTCCTATGAGTTCGAGCCTCTTACCCACGATTCCGATACGACCAACTTATACACCTTCTCTGAAAAAACTTCCTCCCACTAACATTATCCCTCCACCTCTGACATACTAGCATACCAATCTCTTACGCGGGCCTACCTCCTTACCTAAGGAAATGTGCCTGAATGTTAAGGGTCACTATGATAAAGTGAACATAGAGGTGTACCAACCCTCTCATTTCCTAACTTAGAAAAGCAGGAATCGAACCTACACAGAAGGAATCAAAATCCTCCATACTTCCTTTATATTATTTCCTAGTAAGGTCAGCTAATAAAGCTATCGGGCCCATACCCCGAAAATGACGGTTCAACTCCTTCCCCTACTAATAACCCCCCTCGCAAAACTAATTTTTGCCTCAAGCATCCTCTTAGGGACAACAATCACAATCACAAGCAACCACTGAATGACAGCGTGAATCGGACTAGAAATCAACACCCTATCAATCATCCCCCTAATTTCAAAATCCCACCACCCACGAGCCATCGAAGCTGCAACTAAATACTTTCTCGTACAAGCAGCTGCCTCCACACTACTACTGTTCTCAGGTATAGCCAACGCATGGTACACCGGACAATGAGATATCACCCAACTCTCCTACCCCCCATCATGCATCCTACTAACAACTGCAATTGCCATTAAACTGGGCCTAACCCCCTTCCACTTCTGATTCCCAGAAGTGCTTCAAGGATCCTCCTTTACCACAGCTCTACTCCTCTCAACAGTAATAAAACTCCCACCAACCACCATCCTACTCATCACATCCCACTCACTAAACCCCACACTACTCACCTCCATATCCATCATATCTATTGCTCTAGGCGGTTGAATAGGACTAAATCAAACACAGACCCGAAAAATCATGGCCTTCTCATCCATCTCCCACATTGGTTGAATAGCCATCATCATCACCCACAACCCAAAGCTAACCCTACTGGCCTTCTATATTTACACCCTAATAACAGCCTCCATCTTCCTCTCTATGAACACAACCAACACCGTAAACCTCCCAACACTAATAATCTCCTGAACCAAAACCCCCATAATAAGCACAACCCTTATGCTGGCACTACTATCACTAGGGGGTCTCCCCCCATTAACAGGCTTCTTGCCTAAATGACTCATCATCCAAGAACTCATTGAGCAAGAACTAACCGCAGCAGCTACAGCCGTCTCCCTACTATCACTCCTAGGCCTATTCTTTTACCTACGCTTAGCATATTGCTCAACAATCACACTCCCCCCTAACCCCTCAAACAAGATAAAACAGTGGTCCTCTAAAGCCCCGACTAACACCCTAATCCCTACACTCACCTCACTATCTACCTCACTACTACCACTCGCCCCTATATTACTCACCACCACTTAAGAAGCTTAGGATAATATTAAACCAAAGGCCTTCAAAGCCTTAAACAAGAGTTAAACCCTCTTAGTTTCTGCTAAGATCCGTAGGACACTAACCTACATCTCCTGAATGCAACCCAGATACTTTCATTAAGCTAGGATCTTTCTAGACAGGTGAGCTTCGATCCCACAATGTCCCTAGTTAACAGCTAGGCGCCCAAACCAACAGGCCTCTGCCTAAAGACTCTGATGTGCTCTGAGCACATATCAATGAGCTTGCAACTCAACATGAACTTCACTACAGAGTCGATAAGAAGAGGAATTAAACCCCTGTAAAAAGGACTACAGCCTAACGCTTAAACATTCAGCCATCTTACCGACTTACCTGTGACCCTAAATCGATGATTATTCTCAACCAACCACAAAGACATTGGCACTCTCTACCTAATCTTTGGCGCATGAGCAGGCATAGTTGGCACCGCCCTGAGCCTGCTCATCCGTGCAGAGCTCGGTCAGCCAGGAACCCTCCTGGGAGACGACCAGATCTATAATGTAGTCGTCACAGCCCATGCTTTTGTAATAATCTTCTTCATAGTAATACCAATCATGATTGGAGGCTTTGGAAACTGACTAGTCCCCCTCATAATTGGTGCCCCTGACATAGCATTCCCGCGCATAAACAATATGAGCTTCTGGCTGCTTCCCCCGTCTTTCCTCCTCCTACTAGCCTCCTCCACAGTAGAAGCAGGTGCTGGTACGGGCTGAACAGTCTACCCCCCCTTAGCCGGAAACTTAGCCCATGCTGGAGCATCAGTAGACCTGGCCATCTTCTCCCTCCACCTAGCAGGAGTATCCTCTATTCTAGGGGCAATCAACTTTATTACCACAGCCATCAACATAAAACCACCTGCACTATCACAATACCAAACCCCACTATTTGTCTGATCCGTCCTAATCACAGCCGTACTGCTCCTACTATCCTTACCAGTCCTAGCTGCTGGGATCACCATGCTCCTTACAGATCGTAACCTAAATACCACATTCTTCGACCCTGCTGGAGGGGGAGACCCAGTCTTGTACCAACACCTCTTCTGATTCTTCGGACACCCAGAAGTATATATCCTCATCTTACCAGGATTTGGGATCATCTCCCATGTAGTAGCTTACCATGCGGGCAAAAAAGAACCATTTGGCTACATGGGTATGGTATGGGCAATATTATCAATCGGATTCCTAGGGTTCATTGTATGGGCTCATCACATGTTCACAGTGGGAATAGATGTAGACACTCGAGCATACTTCACATCCGCCACCATAATTATTGCCATCCCAACAGGAATCAAAGTTTTCAGTTGACTAGCCACACTACACGGAGGGACCATCAAATGGGACCCCCCTATTCTATGAGCCCTCGGATTCATCTTCCTATTCACCATCGGGGGCCTCACAGGAATCGTCTTAGCAAACTCCTCACTAGATATTGCCCTACACGACACATACTACGTAGTAGCACACTTCCACTATGTCCTATCAATAGGTGCTGTCTTCGCCATCTTGGCAGGACTCACCCACTGATTCCCCCTATTCACCGGATATACTCTAAACCAAACATGAGCCAAGGCACACTTTGGAGTTATATTCACAGGCGTAAACCTCACCTTCTTCCCTCAACACTTCCTAGGGTTAGCAGGCATACCACGACGATACTCTGACTATCCAGATGCCTACACACTATGAAACACCCTATCATCCATTGGATCCCTAATCTCAATAACAGCTGTAATCATATTAACGTTCATTATCTGAGAAGCCTTCGCCTCTAAACGAAAAATTGTACAACCGGAACTAACCCCAACCAACGTTGAGTGAATCCACGGCTGCCCACCCCCATACCACACCTTCGAAGAGCCTGCCTTCGTCCAAGTACAAGAGAGGAAGGAATCGAACCCTCATATACTAGTTTCAAGCCAGTCGCATACTAAACCACTTATGCTTCTCTCTTCATTGAGGTGTTAGTAAACTAATTACATGGCCCTGTCAAAGCCAAACTACAGGTGAAAACCCTGTACACCCCTACATGGCCAACCCCTCACAACTAGGATTTCAAGATGCCTCATCCCCAATCATAGAAGAACTAATCGAATTCCACGACCACGCCCTAATAGTCGCCCTAATAATCTGTAGTCTTGTGCTCTACCTGTTAACGCTTATATTAATGGAAAAGCTATCCTCAAACACTGTTGATGCCCAAGAAGTTGAATTAATCTGAACAATCCTACCAGCCATCGTCCTCATCTTACTAGCCCTCCCATCCTTACAAATCCTTTACATAATAGATGAACTTGACGAACCAGACCTGACCCTAAAAGCCATTGGACATCAATGATACTGATCATATGAATACACAGACTTCAAAGACCTCTCGTTCGACTCCTATATAACCCCTACAACAGACCTCCTACCCGGCCACTTCCGACTCCTAGAAGTTGACCACCGTGTTACCATCCCAATAGAATCCCCAATCCGCATCATCATTACCGCCGACGATGTGCTCCACTCATGAACCGTGCCCACATTGGGGGTAAAAACCGATGCTATTCCAGGACGGCTCAACCAAACATCATTCATTACTACTCGCCCAGGAGTCTTCTACGGCCAATGCTCAGAAATCTGCGGGGCCAACCACAGCTTCATACCCATCGTAGTAGAATCCACCCCCCTAAACCACTTCGAAGCCTGATCCTCACTACTAACCTCCTAATCATTAAGAAGCTATGTACCAGCACTAGCCTTTTAAGCTAGATAAAGAGGGAGCCCCCCCTCCTTAATGACATGCCCCAGCTAAACCCTAGCCCCTGACTCTTCATCATAATCATATCATGACTTACATTCTCCTTAGTCTTCCAACCTAAAACACTAGCCTTCACCTCAACAAACCCCCCCATCAACAAGGCATCTACAACAACCACAAACCACCCCTGAACCTGACCATGATCTTAACCTTCTTCGACCAATTCTCAAGCCCACATCTCCTTGGAGTCCCGCTAATCCTCCTCTCAATACTACTACCTGCCCTTCTCCTCCCCATACCCAACAACCGATGGGTCACTAACCGTCTATCCACTCTACAGCTATGAGCCATCAACATAATTACCAAACAACTCATAGTCCCATTAAACAAACCGGGCCACAAATGAGCCATCATCCTCACACCGCTAATAACACTACTACTAGCAATCAACCTCCTAGGCTTACTACCCTATACATTTACCCCAACCACCCAACTATCAATAAACATAGCCCTTGCTTTCCCACTCTGACTCGCAACCCTACTTGTAGGCCTACGAAATCAACCCACAACCTCCCTAGGACACCTTCTACCTGAAGGTACGCCCACCCTACTAGTTCCCGCCCTAATTGTAATCGAAACTATTAGCCTATTAATCCGCCCTCTAGCCTTAGGGGTCCGCCTTACAGCCAACCTCACCGCAGGGCACCTACTCATTCAACTCATCTCAACAGCCACCATCACGCTGCTCCCTATCATGCCCACAGTATCCACCCTTACCGCCACAATTCTTCTCCTACTAACAATCCTAGAAGTAGCAGTAGCCATAATCCAAGCTTACGTATTCGTCCTTCTATTAAGCCTCTACCTACAAGAGAACATCTAATGGCCCACCAAGCACACTCCTACCACATAGTAGACCCCAGCCCATGACCTATCTTCGGAGCAACTGCCGCCCTACTTACCACATCAGGGCTAATCATATGATTCCACTACAACTCCTCACACCTCCTAACCCTCGGACTAACATCAATCCTCCTAGTTATACTCCAATGATGACGAGACATTGTACGAGAGGGGACATTCCAAGGCCACCACACACCAACAGTACAAAAAGGCCTTCGATATGGAATAATCCTCTTTATTACATCAGAAGTGTTCTTCTTCCTTGGCTTCTTCTGAGCCTTCTTCCACTCTAGCTTAGCACCCACCCCAGAACTAGGAAACCAATGACCTCCAACTGGCATTACACCCCTAAACCCCCTAGAAGTGCCACTACTAAACACAGCAGTCCTCCTAGCCTCTGGAGTTACCGTCACTTGAGCACACCACAGTATCACCGAGGGGGGCCAAAAACAAGCCACCCAGGCACTAATCCTCACAATCCTATTAGGCCTATACTTCACCATCCTACAAGCAACAGAATACTACGAAGCCCCCTTCTCAATCGCTGACAGTGTTTACGGATCAACCTTCTTCGTAGCCACAGGATTCCACGGTCTCCATGTTATAATTGGGTCCTCCTTCCTACTAGTCTGCCTCTTACGACTAATAAAATTCCACTTTACACCAGGACACCACTTCGGATTCGAAGCAGCAGCCTGATACTGACACTTTGTAGACGTCATCTGACTGTTCCTCTACCTAACCATCTACTGATGAGGATCTTGCTCTCCTAGTATATCCATTACAAAAGACTTCCAATCTTTAGAATCTGGCACAGCCCCAGAGAAGAGCAATAAACATAATTACATTCATACTTGCCTCCTCCATTATCCTTAGCATAGCCCTAACCACACTAAACTTCTGACTCACTCAAATAGCTCCAGACTCAGAAAAACTATCACCCTACGAGTGTGGATTCGACCCACTAGGGTCTGCTCGACTTCCATTCTCTATCCGATTCTTCCTCAGTAGCCATCTTGTTCCTCTTATTTGATCTAGAAATTGCCCTCCTACTTCCCCTACCATGAGCCACCCAACTAAAACACCCAACCGTCACCCTAATCTGAGCCTCCACTATCATCCTCCTTCTAGCCCTAGGGCTAATTTACGAATGAACCCAAGGAGGACTAGAGTGGGCAGAATAAGAGAGTTAGTCTAAAAACAAGACAGTTGATTTCGACTCAACAAACCATAGTCCACTCTATGACTTTCTTCATGCCATTCCTCCGCCTAAGCTTCTGCTCAGCGTTCGCCCTAAGTAGCCTAGGACTAGCCTTTCACCGAGTACACCTCGTCTCCGCACTACTTTGCCTAGAGAGCATAATATTGTCAATATACATCGCCCTATCAACATGACCAATCGAAAGCCAAACGCCTTCCTCCTCCCTGACACCTATCCTCATGCTAACATTCTCTGCATGTGAGGCAGGCACAGGGCTAGCAATGTTAGTGGCCTCTACACGAACCCACGGCTCTGACCACTTACAAAACCTAAACCTTCTACAATGTTAAAAATCATCTTACCAACCCTAATACTACTTCCAACAACTCTTCTCTCCCCCCAAAAACTCTTATGAACAAATACCACAATACATAGCCTGTTAATCGCTACCCTAAGCCTACAATGACTAGTACCCTCATATTACCCATACAAAAACCTCACCCAATGTATGGGAGTCGACCAAACATCTTCCCCACTACTAACCCTGTCCTGCTGGCTCACGCCCCTTATAATTCTAGCAAGCCAAAGTCACCTGCAACACGAACCACCAACACGAAAACAAATCTTCACAATAACCCTAGTCACAGTGCAGCCCCTTATCATCCTAGCCTTCTCAGCCACAGAGCTCATAATATTCTACATCTCCTTCGAAGCAACCTTAATCCCCACACTAATCTTGATCACACGATGGGGGAGCCAACCAGAACGTCTAAGCGCAGGCATCTACCTCCTCTTTTACACCCTCATCAGTTCCCTTCCCCTCCTAATTGCAATCCTATACCTACACACACAAACAGGTACCCTCCACTTCCCCACCCTAAAACTCCACCCTCACGCCCCACAACCCACCTCAACCAAACACTGATCTCTCCTCCTCCTAAACATCGCCCTCCTTATGGCCTTCATAGTAAAAGCACCCCTCTATGGACTCCACCTATGATTACCCAAAGCCCATGTAGAAGCCCCAATCGCAGGATCAATACTACTTGCCGCCCTCCTCCTTAAACTTGGTGGATACGGCATCATGCGCGTTACCTGCCTAACAAGCCCCCTCACAAACAACCTCCTCCACCACCCATTCATTGCCCTCGCCTTATGGGGAGCCCTAATGACCAGCTCAATCTGCCTACGTCAGATTGACCTGAAATCGCTCATTGCCTATTCCTCCGTAAGCCACATAGGTCTGGTCATTGCTGCATGCATAATCCAAACCCACTGATCCTTTTCAGGAGCTATAATCCTTATAATCTCCCATGGTCTAACTTCCTCAATACTATTCTGCTTAGCCAATACAAACTACGAGCGCACGCACAGTCGCATCCTCCTACTAACTCGAGGACTACAACCACTTCTCCCCCTAATAGCCACCTGATGACTACTAGCCAACCTAACAAACATAGCCCTACCCCCTACCACAAACCTAATGGCAGAGTTAAGCATCATGGTCGCACTATTCAACTGATCCTCCCCAACAATTGTCCTAACTGGGGCTGCTACCCTACTAACCGCCTCATATACACTATCCATACTTACAACAACCCAACGAGGGGCCCTACCCCTCCACATCACAACACTCCAAAGCTCCACCACACGTGAACACTTACTAATGACCCTACACCTTCTTCCAATACTCCTCTTAATCCTAAAACCTGAACTAATCTCCGGACCCCTCTCATGCAAGTATAGTTTAAACCAAACATTAGACTGTGACCCTAAAAATAGAAGTTAGACCCTTCTTACCTGCCGAGGGGAGGTTCAACCARCAAGAACTGCTAATTCCTGTATCTGAGTCTAAAGCCTCAGCCCCCTTACTTTTAAAGGATAATAGCAATCCACTGGTCTTAGGAGCCACTCATCTTGGTGCAAATCCAAGTAAAAGTAGTGGAAATAGCCCTACTCCTCAACACCCTTATACTACTCACACTAACAACAATCCTAACGCCTACACTACTCTCCACCCTCCTAAAAGCCCCCAAAAACTCCCCCAAAACCATTACCCTAACCGTCAAGACCGCTTTCCTAATCAGCTTGGCACCAATAATACTCTTCACATATTCAGGACTAGAAAGCATCACTTCACACTGAGAGTGAAAGTTTATCATAAACTTCAAAATTCCACTTAGCTTCAAAATGGATCAGTACTCCCTCCTATTCTTCCCAATCGCATTATTTGTAACATGATCCATCCTACAATTCTCGACATACTACATAGCATCCGATCCACATATTACAAAATTCTTCTCCTACCTAACAACATTCCTGGTCGCAATGCTTACACTAACCATCGCCAACAACATCTTCATACTCTTCATTGGCTGAGAAGGCGTTGGTATAATATCCTTCCTACTTATCAGCTGATGACATGGACGAGCAGAGGCCAACACAGCAGCCCTACAAGCCGTGCTCTACAACCGGATTGGGGACATCGGACTCATCCTAAGCATAGCATGACTCGCCTCCACCCTAAACTCCTGAGAAATTCAACAAATATTTTCCCCCACAAAAACCCCAACACTCCCCCTACTAGGCCTCATCCTAGCTGCCACAGGAAAATCAGCCCAATTCGGCCTCCATCCATGACTGCCCGCTGCCATAGAGGGCCCTACCCCTGTCTCAGCCCTACTACACTCGAGCACAATAGTGGTCGCCGGAATCTTCCTGCTAATCCGCACTCACCCCTTACTCACTAACAACGAAACTGCCCTCACACTATGTCTTTGCCTAGGTGCCATGTCTACACTATTTGCCGCCACCTGCGCCCTCACACAAAATGATATCAAAAAAATCATTGCCTTTTCCACATCCAGCCAGCTAGGACTAATAATAGTCACCATCGGACTAAACCTCCCACAACTAGCCTTCCTACACATCTCAACCCACGCTTTCTTCAAAGCCATACTATTCCTATGTTCAGGGTCAATCATCCACAGTCTAGGCGGAGAGCAAGATATCCGAAAAATAGGAGGCTTGCAAAAAATACTCCCAACAACCACTTCCTGCCTAACAATCGGAAACCTAGCATTAATAGGAACCCCCTTCCTGGCAGGATTCTTCTCAAAAGACCTCATCATCGAAAACCTAAACACCTCCTACCTAAACGCCTGAGCATTAACCTTAACACTACTTGCCACAGCCTTCACCGCCACATATAGCCTACGAATAATCCTTTTAGTGCAAACAAAATTCACTCGAATACCAACAATCACCCCAATAGACGAAAACAACCCCCAAATCACCAACCCAATCGCCCGCTTAGCCCTAGGGAGCATCATAGCTGGCTTACTAATCACATCATACATAACCCCAACACAAACCCCACCAATAACAATACCCCCGCTAACAAAGACCGCCGCCATCCTAGCAACAACCRCAGGCATCATCCTCGCCCTAGAACTCACAGCCACTACTCACACCTTAACCCTACCCAAACAAAACCCCTACTCAAACTTCTCCTTAACGTTAGGATACTTTAACCTTCTAGCTCACCGACCAAGCTCCATGACCCTACTAAGCTCAGGACAAAAAATTGCCAGCCACCTAATCGACCTATCCTGATATAAAAAAATAGGACCAGAGGGGCTTGCCGACCTACAAACCATAGCAGCCAAAGCCTCTACCACACTACACAAAGGACTGATCAAAGCCTATTTAGGGTCATCCGCACTATCCATCCTAATCATTCTACTACTACTATAGCCCAAAACCTAATGGCCCCCAACCTACGAAAACACCACCCCCTTCTAAAAATAGTAAACAGCTCCCTAATCGACCTCCCGACACCCTCAAACATTTCAGCCTGATGAAACTTTGGGTCCCTCTTAGGAATCTGCCTAACAACACAAATCCTAACCGGCCTACTCCTAGCTGCCCACTACACTGCAGACACCTCCCTAGCCTTTTCATCCGTGGCTAACATGTGCCGAAACGTACAATACGGCTGACTAATTCGAAACCTCCACGCAAATGGAGCCTCATTCTTCTTCATCTGTATCTATCTTCATATTGCCCGAGGCTTTTACTATGGCTCATATCTATATAAAGAAACTTGAAACACAGGCATCATCCTCTTACTCACCCTCATAGCCACAGCCTTTGTTGGTTATGTTCTACCATGAGGCCAAATATCCTTCTGAGGGGCCACAGTAATTACAAACCTATTCTCTGCCATCCCTTATATTGGCAATACCTTAGTAGAGTGAGCCTGAGGTGGGTTCTCTGTAGATAACCCCACCTTAACGCGATTCTTCACCCTGCACTTCCTTCTCCCATTCATAATCGCCAGCCTAGTCCTCGTCCACCTAACCTTCCTGCACGAGTCAGGGTCAAACAACCCTCTAGGCATTCCCTCAAACTGCGACAAAATCCCATTCCACCCCTACTTCTCCCTAAAAGACCTGCTAGGATTCACCATCATACTATTTCTACTCACCGCCCTCGCCCTATTCTCCCCCAACCTATTAGGGGACCCTGAAAACTTCACCCCAGCAAACCCCTTAGTAACCCCCCCACACATCAAACCAGAGTGGTACTTCCTCTTTGCATATGCAATCCTACGCTCAATCCCCAACAAATTAGGAGGCGTCCTAGCCCTAGCCGCTTCCGTACTAATCCTATTCTTAAGCCCCCTACTACACAAATCCAAACAACGAGCCATAACCTTTCGCCCTATATCCCAACTCCTATTCTGAACACTAGCTGCCAACCTATTTATCTTAACATGAATCGGAAGCCAACCAGTAGAACACCCCTTCATCATTATCGGACAATTAGCCTCACTAACCTACTTCGCCATTATCCTAGTCCTACTTCCCACCGTCTCTTCCCTAGAAAACAAAATCCTCAATTAAACTCTAATAGTTTACAAAAAACATTGGTCTTGTAAACCAAAAGACGAAGACTTCCACTTCTTAGAGTTCTTATCAGAAAAAGAGGGCTTAACCTCCATCACCAACTCCCAAAGCTGGCATTTTACATTAAACTATTCTCTGACCTTAAACTGCCCGAATGACCCCCCGAGACAGACCCCGCACAAGCTCTAGCACAACAAACAAGGTCAACAATAACCCCCAACCAGCCACCAGAAACAAGCCCACTCCACAAGAGTAAAACAAAGCCACCCCACTAAAATCCAACCGAGCAAAAAACACCCCAACACTATCAACAGTATCTACCTTAAACCCCCCGTCCCACCCCCAAACAACAAACCCCACACCAACAGGCACAAGCCCCAAAACATAGCCCGCAACATGCCAACCCCCCCAAGCCTGAGGAAACGGGTCGGCTGCCAACGAAACAGAATACACAAAAACCACTAACATCCCACCTAAATACACTATAAAAAGTACCAAAGACACAAAAGAAGCCCCCAAACTCACTAATCACCCACACCCCACAACAGACCCAAAAACCAACCCAACAACCCCATAATGAGGAGAAGGGTTGGACGCCACTAACAATGACGCCAAAACAAAACCAACCCCTAAAAACACCAAAAAATAGGTCATAGTGTTCTTACTCGGTCTTAACCGAGGCCTATGGCCTGAAAAGCCATCGTTGCTTTCTCAACTACAAGAACCCCATTCCCCTAAGGGTAGCCCCCCCTACCCCCCCACAACCGTGGGCTGGTGTACTTAGCCTATCCAGGCTATGTATATCGTACATTTAATAATTGTACCTTATACATTATATTAATTTACTAAGGACTAGGTAATTCATGCTTTAATGACATATACTGTACTATAGGACTAACCCCTGGTTCCGCTCGGTCTCGTTTCAAGGAATGGAAACTCTCATGGCCCATGACAATCAAACTCCATGATCTAGGACAGGACAACACTACTCTTAATTTCCCTGGTTTAGCACACGGAAGTGCCTCTATATTAGGACTTTATGCTCTAAGTCATACCTTGGCACTTTTTAACCTTATAGCTCTAGTATACGGAAGTGCTTTAGTACAAAGGACTTATCGGTCACCGCCCATAACTGGCCCGGGAACTTTCTTATCCCATAAGACTCGTTTCAGGAGCCCGGTTATTTATTAGTCTGACTACTCACGAGAGATCATCAACCCGGTGTAAGTAAGGTCCGGTCTTCCCAGCGTCAGGTCCATTCTTTCCCCCTACACCCTTACACTACTTGCGCTTTTGCGCCTCTGGTTCCTCGGTCAGGCACACAACTTGGTTTACTTTTCACACATTTTAGGCTGGTCATTTGGTTCGCTATATGCGTACACCGTCCCTCGTAATCGCGACATCCCCAGTGTCTCTTCGCTTTTGGTTCTCTTTTTTTGGGCCATCTCACTCTACACTTCCAGTGCTAACGGGTACCCAATTGGTTGACATGGACATACAATCCATAGCGAACCCTTTTTTGGCCTTCTAGAATAAATTAATGATACGGTTTCAGGTGTGGGTTCGTCTCATTTTCGCACTGATGCACTTGCTCCCCCATTCGGTTATGCTCGTTTTACATCTCTTTCCCGCAATACCCCTTAATTAACGGTTGTTGGACACTGTCTCTCATCTCTGGCATTCGGTTTGAATCTCATGGGTTACTTAATGCGACGGTTGAGGTATATTTCAGTCTCATCTTTACCCTGATGCACTTTGTTTTACACCTTATATCCCCGCAACCTCCTTATTATGAGGCAATTTGATCAATGGTCGCTGGACATAAATCTTTACTTTTCTTCCTCTTTTTAACATCTCCACTTAAACTCCAATTGTCTTTAAACAAAATCAGGAAAATTCCAATAAAGCAACCCCTCCCCCCCCAAGCTCTTACAAACACTCACGAACACTTACGAACAAACAAACTTCATCACTCAATTTACGAATCATTATACCAAACATCATTTCGTTTAAAAACATCAACCTTTCTTCCACCCCACCCTCTTTATTTTAATCACTTACGCCTCAACCACCCCACCCAAAACATCCGATCCCTCCTTAAATTTTCACTGTTTGTTTACTTAAATTTTATCATCCCACTTAAACACATCCACCGCACCCTCTCCAATACTCGTACCCCCACCCACCTGACAAACAATGAACAAGTAAACTGT